ATCGGAACAAGTGATTGCCGAGATTCGTGCCGGAACGTCCACTTTTCGTTTTAAGGAGAGGGTTCTAAAACATATTTATTCTGAGTCAGAAGGAGAAATGCACTGGAGTACTGATGTGCATCATGCGCCCGAATATCCGTATAGTAATGTTCATCTAGTACCAAAAACAAGTCATTTATGGATATTAGCAGGAGGTCTATGCAGATCCAGTATAGTGTCTTTTTCACTCCACAAGGATCAAGATCAAATGAATTCTAATTCTTTTTCTGTCGAAGAAAGAAATATCTTTGATTTGACTAATGATCAAGTAAGACATAAATTTTTTGGTAAAAGTAAAAAGGATGGGCAAATTTTTGAGTATTCAAAACCTTATCGAATCATATCCAATGGTCATTGGAATCTCATAGATCCCTCTATTTGTCAAGAGAATTCCGATGATTCCTTGGCGAAAAAGCGAAGAAATAGATTCGTGATTCCCTTACAATATGATCAAGAACGAGAAAAGAAACTAATACCATCTTTTTGTATTTTTATTAAAATACCTATAAATGGTATTTTACGTAAAAATAGTATTCTTGCTTATTTTGATGATCCGCGATATAGAAGAAGCAGTTCGGGAATTACTAAATATGGGATTGTCGAAGTAGATTCAATCGTAAAAAAAGAGGATTTGATTGAGTATCGAGGAGCAAAAGAATTTAGTCCGAAATACCAAATGCAAATGAGAGTAGATCGATTTTTTTTCATTCCCGAGGAAGTGCATATCTTCCCCGTATCTTCGCCCATAATGGTCCGAAACAATAGTATCGTTGGAGTAGATACACGACTTGCTTTAAATATAAATACAAGAAGCCGAGTAGATGGATTAGTCCGAGTGGAGAGAAAAAAAAGGAGTATTGAACTGAAAATTTTTTCTGGAGATATTCATTTTCCTGGAGAGGCGGATAAAATATCTAGGCACGGCGGCATTTTGATACCACCAGGAATGGAAAATAAAAATTATAAGGGATCAAAAAAATTTAAAAATTGGATCTATGTTCAACGGATCACACCTATAAAAAAAAAGTATTTTGTTTTGGTTCGGTCCGTAGTCCCATATGAAATATCCGATGGGATAAATTTAGCAACACTTTTTCCTCAGGATCTCTTGCAGGAAAAGGATAATGTACAACTTCGAATTGTCAATTATATACTTTATGGAAATAGCAAGTCAATTCGAGGAATTTCTCACACAAGTATTCAATTAGTTCGGGCTTGCTTAGTATTGAATTGGGACCAAGAAAAAAGGGGTTTTATAAAAGAAGAGGTTCATGCTTCCTTTGTTGAAATAAGGGCAAATGATCTGCTTCGTGATTTCATCAGAATTGAGTTAGTAAAGTCCACTATTTCTTATACCGTAAAAAAGTATGATACGTCAAGTTCAGGATTGATTTACAATATTGGATTAGATCGTATCAATATAAATCCTTTTAATTCCAAGGCAAAGACTCAATCATTTACCCAACATCAGGGAACTCTTGGTACGTTGTTGAATCGAAATAAGGAATGCCAATCTTTCCGAATTTTGTCATCATCCAATTGTTCTCGAATTGGCCCCTTTAATACTTCGAGATATAATAATGCGACAAAAGAATTGGATCCCATGAATCCAATTAGGGATTTGTTGGGTCCCTTAGGTACTACTGTATTTAAAATAGCGAATCCTTGTTTATCTTACTATTTAATAACTTATAATCAAATCTTTTTAAAGAACTATTTGTTACTTGACAATTTTCAACAGACTTTCCAAGTACTTCAATTTCAATACTGTTTCCTAGATGAAAATAGTAGGATTTATAATCCCGATCCGTGTAGTAACATCATTTGGAATTTATTCCATTTTAATTGGTGTTTTCTCCATCACGATTATTGTGAAGAGGCATGGACAATAATTAGCCTTGGCCTATTTCTTTGTGAAAATTTATGTCTATTGAAATACGGATCACGCATAAAAAAATCTGGTAAAATTTTCATTGTTCATGTTGACTCTTTAGTTATAAGATCAGCTAAGCCCTATTTGGTCACTCCGGGAGCAACTGTTCATGGCCATTATGGGAAAACCTTTTATGAAAGAGATACATTAATTACATTTATATATGAAAAATCGAGATCCGGCGATATCACGCAAGGTCTTCCAAAAGTGGAACAAATCTTAGAAGTTCGTTCAATTGATTCAATATCGATGAACCTCAAAAAGAGAGTTGAAGGTTGGGACGAACGTAGCCGAAGGCTTCTTGGGATACCCTGGGGATTCTTGATTGGAGCTGAACTAACCATAGCACAAAGTCGTATCTCTTTGGTTAATAAGATCCAAAAGGTTTATCGATCCCAGGGGGTACAGATCCATAATAGACATATAGAGATTATTGTACGTCAAGTAACATCAAAAGTGTTGGTTTCAGAAGATGGAATGTCTAATGTGTTTTCACCTAGGGAACTGATTGGATTGTTGCGAGCAGAGCGAGCAGGGCGTGTTTTGGACGAAGCGATCTGTTATCGGGCAATCTTATTGGGAATAACGAAGTCATCTCTGAATACTCAAAGTTTCATATCCGAAGCGAGTTTTCAAGAAACTGCTCGAGTTTTAGCAAAAGCTGCTCTACGAGGTCGTATTGATTGGTTGAAAGGGCTGAAAGAGAACGTTGTTCTGGGGGGGATTATACCGGTTGGTACTGGATTCAAAAAATTAGTACATCGTTCAAAGCAAGATAAAAACATTCATTTGAAAATAAAAAGGAAGAATCTATTCGAATTGGAGATGAGAGATATTTTGTTACACTATAGAGAATTTTGAGAATTTTTTTTGTTCTTTCGTCCCGAACTATTTCCATGGGACATCAGACCAATCATTTACATGATACATTATTTAGTAATTCCTAACAAGAGGTTCATTCTTTTTACTTGAATTCTCTGGTCCCATTATGGATTTGGTAATCAACGAAAAATAAAGAATGAAAAGAAATTCATGATTTTGGTCGTAGATCCCTGGTATAAGGTTCCGTCGGAACAGTTATTTATTTCACAGGTTACTGAATCTCTCTAAAAAAAAAAAAAAGATAAAGTGTGGCAAAATGGGAAGACGATATTGGAACATAAATTTGGAAGAGATGATGGAAGCAGGAGTTCATTTTGGTCATGGTACTAAGAAATGGAATCCTAGAATGGCTCCTTACATCTCTGCAAAGCGTAAAGGTATTCATATTACAAATCTTACTATAACTGCTCGTTTTTTATCAGAAGCCTGCGATTTAGTTTTTGATGCAGCAAGTATGGGAAAAAACTTCTTAATCGTTGGCACCAAAAATAAAGCAGCGGATTTAGTAGCATCAGCAGCAATAAGGGCTCGATGTCATTATGTTAATAAAAAATGGCTTGGTGGTATGTTAACAAATTGGTCTACTACAGAAACAAGACTTCAGAAGTTCAGGGACTTAAGAGCGGAACAAAAAATGGGGAAACTCGCCCGTCTCCCAAAAGGAGATGCAGCAATGTTGAAGAGAAAGTTATCCACCTTGCAAACATATCTGGGTGGGATCAAATATATGACGGGATTGCCCGATATTGTAATTATCGTTGATCAGCAAGAAGAATATATGGTTCTTCGAGAATGTGTCATTTTGGGCATTCCGACGATTTGTTTAATCGATACAAATTGTGACCCAGATCTTGCAGATATTTCTATTCCGGCCAACGATGATGCTATAGCATCGATTCGATTGATTCTTACCAAATTAGTATCCGCAATTTTGGAGGGCCGAAATAGTTATATAAAAAAAGGTTGATTATCTTATAATTTAATAGTTAAGAAAAAGAAGAAGAAGATTAGTTCCTTTTTGTTGAACTCCATGGATTTCTTTTATTGTTTATTATTTTGGTTTGCATTTTTGAACTATGTTTTGAATATTTAATAAAAAATGATTGGTATTTTTTTTTTTATGTAATTTCTTGGTATTCTAAATATATCTAAATATAATGTATGATTCCTATTCATGAATGAAGGTATGAAGGTAGATGAATTGAGAAAGATATGGTTGAATCAAAATAATTCCTTTTTTAAGTTCGATTTCTATTATAGGGCAATATGAATGTTATACTATGTTCCATTAAAACACTCAAAGGGTTATACGATATGTCAGGTGTAGAAGTAGGCCAACATTTATATTGGGAAATAGGAGGTTTACAAATTCATGCCCAAGTGCTTATCACTTCTTGGATTGTAATTGCTATTTTATTAGGTTCAGCCATCATAGCTGTTCGGAATCCACAAACCATTCCGACCGACGGGCAGAATTTCTTCGAATATGTCCTTGAATTTATTCGAGACTTGAGCAAAACTCAGATTGGAGAGGAGTATGGTCCTTGGGTTCCATTTATTGGAACGATGTTCCTATTTATTTTTGTTTCTAACTGGTCAGGTGCTCTTTTACCTTGGAAAATCATAAAGTTACCTCATGGGGAGTTAGCTGCGCCCACGAATGATATAAATACTACTGTTGCTTTAGCTTTACCCACGTCAGTGGCATATTTCTATGCGGGTCTTAGCAAAAAAGGATTGGGATATTTCGGTAAATACATTCAGCCAACTCCAATACTTTTACCAATTAATATCCTAGAAGATTTTACAAAGCCTTTATCTCTTAGTTTTCGACTTTTCGGGAATATATTGGCTGATGAATTAGTAGTTGTTGTTCTTGTTTCTTTAGTGCCTTCAGTAGTTCCTATACCTGTCATGTTTCTTGGATTATTTACAAGTGGTATTCAAGCTCTTATTTTTTCAACTTTGGCTGCGGCTTATATAGGTGAATCCATGGAGGGTCATCATTGACTAACTTTCGAAATAGTTTTTTAAGCTTATCCCAATTAAAGCAATGCGGGGTTCAATATAATCCAAAGGGCTGGAGAAGAAAATGAAAATAGCTAATATTATGTATTGTAGTATTGTATATATGAAGAAAGATAGATGATATTGCAGAGTTTTTAAGAGAAAAAAGGATTGGGTGGGGGGTCCTACTAGATATATGTACAGAATACGATTTAATACTAATAGAATAATAAAGTGCAGGTGGTTTACGTTATGGAAGAAAAAAAGTATATGTTATTTACTAGTTAGATAGGAATTATCCCTATCTCTTTTTTTCTAGCTCACTTCATTTATAATTTATATAGATTCAAATATCAGTCCTTTTTCGATTTTTTCTGTGATTGTTAATTGAATGAAAGAATATAAGAGTTTCTAAACAAGAAAACACAATGGCTAAAACCGTATGTATCTATTTACATAAAACTCCATCATGGGTAGAAAGAAAGGAAAAACAGTATATGGAAGTAGTTCTTAAAATTAAGTAATATTCTGTTGGAGTTTTTAGCTACTTCGACCCGATAGATTTTAGTGATAAGTATCAATAAAAAAAAAGAAGTAAGTAAAAAGGTAGTATAGTAAAGTAAATAGTAAAAGTAGAAAAAGAAGTGGATAAAGATTAAGTAGTAATTCATTGGTTGGTTGTATCATTAACCATTTATTTTTTTTTTTGCGAGGAAATTACCATGAATCCACTTATTTCTGCTGCTTCCGTTATTGCTGCTGGATTGGCTGTGGGGCTTGCTTCTATTGGACCTGGGGTTGGTCAAGGTACTGCTGCGGGCCAAGCTGTAGAAGGTATTGCGAGACAACCAGAAGCAGAGGGTAAAATACGAGGTACTTTATTGCTTAGTCTGGCTTTTATGGAAGCTTTAACAATTTATGGACTGGTCGTGGCATTAGCTCTTTTATTTGCAAATCCTTTTGTTTAATTTTATCATAGAATAAAAATGTAAAAAAAAGGGGGACCTATCTTTTTTCTTATTTTATTAACTGGGAGTTTCCCTTTGCTCCTTCGAATTTTACTCCTATAACTATTTATTTTTTGTTTGTCGAAACAATACTTTGGGAGGGACTGATTTGAGGATAAGGAATTAGCGGATCCACTCGCTTTCTTCCCTTTCGTTCTTAGTTTAGTAAAATTATAATTATATTAAAAATAAGAAATGGAACAAAAAAATCGATAAAAAAAAGGGGGGAGGCGAGTGGAGTGATACAAAAAGAACTCTGTTCTTTGTTAGTCCTATCTATAAGAGGAGAGCATATGAAAAATATAACCGATTCCTTTGTTTCCGTGGGACACTGGCCATCCGCTGGGAGTTTCGAGTTTAATACCGATATTTTAGCAACAAATCCAATAAATCTAAGCGTTGTGCTGGGTATATTGATTTTTTTTGGAAAGGGAGTGTGTGCGAGTTGTGTATTTCAAGAATAGGTTGGATTTCGCCGGCTGCACTTTCTTTATATTTATGTATTCTTTTTTTTATTTGCGTAAATAGGAAAAAGGGTGCACAATCTCGACGAATTACTTCGTAATTGGATTTTATTCAGAAATCATATCTAAGAACCATAGCATTTCGTGACTAATTGGTAAATGAACTTTGATTCTCTATCAACCAATAATGTTGAGGTCTTTTACATGGTTAAAGATAAATTGTTTGAAGTCCAGGCACAGCATACCGTGGTACTCTTTCTACCGCTACATTAGTACCGAAATACTGCAAATAAAAAAATAAAAAAAAAATAAATAATAATAATTGGGAATTTATCCGATGTATAACACTCATATGGATAAATTTATTTGAACCATTTACAGGTATAGGAAAGATGGGTATATTCCCCCACCCCTTTTTTTATCCACTGCCAAATCGACGACCTATATATTGTATAAAAATATAAAAAAGATAAATTTTTTAAATTTTTTGGATGAAAAAAAAAAGTTTGTGAATAAAGAACAAATAAAGAAACAACTTTGCTGACAATTTTTTATTTTTTGTCTGGTCTGAAGAGTCCTACTATCCTAATATTCTGATGTTAGATCAGTTTCGATATCTTTGAATACGAACAGAAAAGAGAGGATAGGCTCAAGAGAGGATAGGTTCATTCCATTCAAAGATCAAAGATATGGGAATGTCTATCAAAGGAAAGAAACAATTGAGCGTGAGAGCCAAATGAATCAAAAGATTCATGTTTGGTTCGGGAAGAGATATGAGAGTTGTGAAATGAATGTAAAGATAATCTACTTTCATTAAATGATTTATTAGATAAGCGAAAACAAAGGATCTTGAGTACTATTCGAAATTCAGAAGAATTACGTAGAGGGGCCGCTGAACAGCTCGAAAGAGCGCGGGCTCGATTACGTAAAGTGGAAATGGAAGCAGATGAGTATAGACTGAATGGATACTCTGAGATAGAAAGAGAGAAAATAAATTTGATTAATGCTACTTGCGATAGTTTGGAACAATTAAAAAATTACAAAAATGAAACTCTTTTTTTTGAACAACAAAGAGCGGTTAATCAGGTACGACAGCAAGTTTTCCAACAAGCTTTACAAAGAGCTCTAGGAACTCTGAATAGTTGTTTGAATAGCGAATTACATTTTC